AAATAATTAATTCAAGGTAAAGGTAATCCAAAATAGCGTCGGAAATGCTCATTTGTGAAATGGCTATAGAATTCTTTATAAATCATCGACTCTCTACCTTCCTCATTTACTCCGTTAATAAACGAATTAAGGCAGCCGTCGAGGATATGCCGCTGAAAAGCATGGCGTGGGTCCCCAACTGGCTTTATTTTATATTCAATAAAGCTGAATGCTTCTTTTTGTATATTATCATAAGGGGAGAGCTCCATAATCCGAGCAATATTCGGCTCAGAAAGCATTAGATCTCGAAGTTTATCTTGTAAGATTGCCTTTCGCTCTAATACTTGGAGCTCGAAATATTCTATATCCAGGATCTCTCTAAAATGGTTTATATTTATAGCTGCATCGAAGTGTTCCCGAACTAGTCTTTCATAGTCTCCGAGATTATTTTGAGGGGGTAAGCAATAGTACTTCAGGCTTTCTAGATGACGGATTCTTCTATATATTTCTTCTTCATTTTCTGCCGCAATCACATTTCGAAAAGTAGCTAACGATTCAGAGCTCGAGGAAGACTCCACTGGCGGCTCCTCGGGTGGAGTTGTTACCGGTTCTTCCGGCAATTGCACCGGACTAGGCGGGGGCGTGAAAGCATTGCCCCCTTCGCAATAGGCGATGGAAGAATTTGGTCGAAATCCTAAGTCTAAGAAAAGATTGATCCCACTGAAGAAAAGCAAAAGCAATACAAACAAACAAATCTTAGTACTTTCAGACTCTTGGGAAACTAAGTCTTCTTCCATTTCTTTATTCAGTCGCGATAAAACTATGATTGAAACTATCATGAATGAAATCCAGAAGTATAGATCTTTGTCCAAGAAGAACTGACTTACTTCCGGAAGAAAATCGAAAGGAATAAGGATCGGTGAGGATTCCATAAAGAAGAAATCCAAGAACATGGGAATCATTGATAGATTTTTTAGAGGAGAAATTCAAATGTTATAATTCAAGTACGTCAGGAACGCTATGTCATTTACAATCCCGGCGTATTTCGGATGCTTGAAGTTCCCGAGGGGAAAATAGGGCTATAAGTAGGCCGTTTGCTATTGCTATAAGGGCTGCTCGCCTTTATACGGCTTGGCTTTGCTATCGCTCCTATGTAGTGGTCGACCTAAAAAGTAGTCTTCCTACCATACCAGAATGCCCTAGTGCTAGAAGCTTCGCCAGAAGCAAGCAAGATGAGGTCGCTCTGCTTCGTAGACAAGGCTCGTTCCGTACTTTACTTACGAGCTCGTGTAGTACTCGCCCCTATCTCTAAAGGGGCTTATGCACTCCACTCGCTGTCTACTAAAGGAGCGTTAGAGCGAGCGAGCGAAGCCTTCAATTTAGTGGCTTCCTCCCTTTTCCCTCACCCTACTCTTTCATTTTCGCTTAAGCTTCCCCGGTTTGTGGGCTTAATTGATTGGATACCCGATCACCATAATCTTTCCTAGAAACAGCTTCTACGACGATAGGCATAAAGGCATGATTAGTTCCACAAATCTCACTGCACTGACCATAGTAAACTCCTTCTCGTTGTACCGAAATAGAGGTCTGATTTAAACGACCAGGTACAGCATCACATTTGACACCTAAGGAAGGTACAGCCCAACTATGAGGTACATCAGCAGGTGTTACAATAATACGTAAATGAGTTTTGGCTGGTACAACCACTCTATTGTCCACTTCTAATAAACGTAATTGACCCAATTCTAGATCATCTTCTGGAATCATATAACTGTCAAAAGTGAGTGACTGTTCATCGGAACTGTTATAGTCCGAATACTCATAAGGTTGGGTCGACGCCCGCCTCCCCCCAAACTGTACTTGCAAGTTTCCCCGCAAAAAGCTCTCCACGCCTACTCTTAGAAAGAACACTATTTTTCTTTAGTTAGGTAGTTCTCCCGACCGTAAGACCCTTTATGAGTAAGGGTAATCGAAGGCCGGTGAAAGTTTATTGGCAACAGGGAACCCTTTCTCACCCAGCCCTACCTACCCTATGTATTCGAGGGGGAGGCTGGAACCGAAAAAGACCTGGTTTGGTTCCACACATATCAGACAGGCAGAAGGTATGGGACGACCAGTTCACCAAGGAAAGCGAATTCGATCCTATAGTCGTCTTCTTTGTTCGAAAAATGCGCAGTGGAAAGGGATGCTAGTCGGCTCGGTGAAGTTGTAGGCCCCAATAAATTAGATCCAGAGTGATTCCTCACCTATCCTGTCAGGGGCCCAGTTGAACGCTCGAGTATAGATTCCCTATGCTCATGTGAATGGCCGGGGCCGGCCGGCCCGTAGATCTAAAAGGATCCATCCATAGGCCTGACCGGATATCGTTTGTCCACAAACAAAACAAAAAAGTAGGTTTTTAGTAGTAGTTCATAAGACCTCGAATTCCCACGTTCCAGCGTGCATTATGCCAACAGGTCCCACCCCCACAACTCTAGCTGAGAAGTGGAGTCACCCTTCTTTTTTTTTTCAGAAAAAGAATAGAATAAAGAAAGAGATAGTCTATATCCTGTATCGATCATAGAATCACTCTATGAATAGGTAAATTCTTTGTGACCTCCCACCGTTCACGACATCCCTTGCTTCTCGCTGCGAACGGCTCCTCGGTGGAGGAGTAGAAGCGCTGGTCCCCTTCGGCCAAGTTGCTTGTGCCTGCTGTTACCTACCGTAGGACCTCCGTCCCCGAAGCGAAGAAAGAGGAGCAGGAACAACAGGTTGTCCTCTCCCGGCCCAGTAGTTCCGCAACTACTACCGTGGTTGTTGCCAACGGGGATCCCCCATTCCGAAAGGTTACTAGGCCGGCCGTTAGGTCCAAAGTTGTATGCCACTGCTATGGTGCCGATAGATTCACTACTTCAGCGCCGTTATCGGACATTGCAGGCTGAGCATCTATTTCTCGTATATCGTTCCACACCGAGAAGAGGGATGTGTACCTCCAGCAACAACAAGAATGGAACCATAGGCTCCTATGCTGGGAGCATTTCGGGGTATAAGTCTAACCACCTCAACTCCCCGTTTCTGGCATGCTATAGTTATTAAAGTCTCTCGACGGCGGGAATGGGAGATTACCGGTAAGCCAGATGCTTCGCGAACCATATTCAACTTTAAGGCATTTCGTTGCACTTAAATCACCCTCGTGAAGGGGCGCACTCCGATACCATTGATGTCCAATAGCTTTGATAGTAATGGCTGGATCTACTACTACCTCGTCCATTGAGTATAACAGAGCAAATGATGGTATAGCAATGAACATCAGGATGATACTAGGAAATATGGTCCAAAGAATCTCGATAGTAGTTCCATGAACAATCCTTTGCGGAATTGGATTCTTTTTATAGTGGAAATGCCATAAAGTGCGAACCAAGATCCATAATACGAAAACCAAAATCAGAATGAGGAAGAAAAAGATATCGTGATGTAAGTCTATTATTCCTTGCATCATAGGTGTTGCTGCGTCTTGAAATCCTAATTGCCATGGTTCCGCTGCATCACAAGGAGCAATTGTGAGAAATAGCCATTCTAGAACAATCATTTGCTTTGGTTCATTTTCTTTGATTTATCCGCTCCCCCCAAAAAAAGAGAGAGACTCTTCGACTTCGAGAACTAAAATGTTGGTTGTTGACCAACGAAAAGCATGGGAGTTTTGGGCGTAACATTCTTTTGCTTCTCTTACAATATTTCGAGTTTGATCGAGGGCGAGGGTACCGCTTCTCTTACGCAATTCTAGTTGGAAATGCTTTAAGCGCGTATTGATACTTCTTAAGTCGAGGAGGTTTTTCCTCCAAACTGCATGGACTGGGTAAAGGAAAAAAAAGAAAATAGTAAACTAAAGCGAAAAAAGCTCTTTAGCGGTCAACTTTCTAATGGAATCTAATTCTTGGTGAAGGAGCGAAAGATAACTCGAAAAAGGCCAATAGGTATAGGAAAGATCGTCAAATGTCTCTCTCTTATAGCGCGCTTAGCAGCTCTTTCTTCCTTTAATGGCAACTTCCACTCTTTGTCCCACTGACTGTGCTCGGACTGCTGGCTCACCTTAAGCTAAGAGGTCCTGCCCCAGCTATTGATCTTTGCCTTGGCTTGTCTGATTTCAAATACAACTATGTGGTCTATTGATACTTCTAAAGAGACTTAGACTCGGTATATACCCTAATAGACTGAGACTAGCCAACTTAACCAATGGCTTAGAGGGCGAAGGACAAGAAAGATAGCCGTTCCATACACTAGCAAGTTGTTGCATGCCTGATAGAGCAGGGTTTCAGGGTTAGCAAAGGAAAAAAAGTAGCGTAAGAAGTCGACTTGCCACACAACTGATCCAGAGGAGTATGCAGACAGAGTGACTCCTGGGGCTCATCCTTCGACGTGGCCATTATGTGAAAGCGCCCAACATCGCCCAGAAGCTTTTAGCGTCAAATTCTATGGTTTAAGCATAGTAAGATGGAATTGCCAATGAGGCAGTAGTATCCAGAGGCTTAACGAACTTTTTAATCGAGTTGAGTTAGGCCAATGTAGAACCAGTTAGCTAAGCTGGCAGATCACTTCAGGGATCCTCTCTCTCTCTTACTCGCTTCCTCCAGCTTTTGTTGTCTATGAGTTCCTTAAGACCCGATCAGAAGAACTAATTGAACGTGTCCGCAGTCCGACCTTTCCAGGCAGGCTCTCCTTACAAGCTAGCCCGTATACCATGTCGGGTATTGTATTACAATGTGAGATTTTTCGTTACTTATCACACACTGTTCTGGAAGCGTTCTTCCAGCGGATTAGATTGAAAGATTTCAGACCCGAGATCGGCCTCTCATTTCCCGGTGGTAGGAATAAATTCCCAATCGGTACATCTTAATGCAAGACTTGAGTCTATCTTCCAATCCTCACTTCCTGAAAGGCTTGAGTCTTTTTCCAATCCAAATCATCCTTATTTTTCTATTCGTAATCCCGTAGTCTTGCCTATCCCGAAGAGAGGCAATCTTGAATTTTCTCTTCTATTACCTTCGTTATGTATTGGATTTTTCATTTGGTCTGCGGTCCTTCCAGAAAAAATATTAAAACCAATGCATGCAACCCTTCTTACCCGCTGTAGATCTTGACGAGCTAAGGAGGTAGCTCGAGTGCCTTCTCCTTCTCTTACTTTCTTTGTCTTGGCGGTTAACTATCAAAAGCAGCAAATGAGAGCTAGGACTAAGACCACGGTCTATGTCTTTGGAAAACACTTCGCTAGATTGAACTGACGGATTCGCATCTGGTAGGTCATCAACTAAACCTATTGAGTTGGAAGAACACGATAGACCAAAGAACCGAAAACCAAAGAAGTCCATCCAGAAAAGAAAGGGAAAGGAAAGCCAAGATTTGCTCTGTTCTTCTAGCTCACAAAAGTTGGACTAGCTCCTCTTTTTTCAACTAGTAGAACGCACTAGAAAGCAGCTCTTGAAGACCACTCTTATTCCGAGTTTACCCGGGTAAAATCTTCTATTTTATAGATGGAGCTACAGCTATGGCCATTTCGAAGGAAAGATGCAGCAAGCCAAGCGCGAAATCAGCTTACGGGAAGGTACCAACTTCAAGGGGAGTTCCAAAAAGGCTGAGTTACCAAGTCTAGGTAGAAGGGGCAGAGTATTCACCGAACCCTTAATCACGTGGGAAGTCTTCATTCTTAGTAGTTGAGTCAATTTTCTTCCTTGAAAGCGTTTAGCCAGTAGCTACCTTTCTTTGAGGGATTGATTGAACCGAAGTCACTTCCTATACCGCCAGTAAGTTAAGTAAGGCAAGTAGCTGGGCCTGTTGAGAGCTCATGATTGGACGTAAACCTGACGATTGGGCTATCCGAACCTAACATTCGCCTCTAATCTGCTGATGATCCTATTGTGCCTTGTTTTTGGCTAGAGGCTGCCCCCAGCGACGCATCCCGACCGTGTCCATCCACGACTTGGCCGAGTTCAGTTCATTTCCTCCAGCAAGACTCGAGCTAATCTCATTTCCTCTACCTAGGAGTTAGTTTAGGGAGTAGCGCCCTCAAGAGAGTCAGTCCGGGCAACGTCTGGCAGAGTGAATAAGAATTCGTAGTTAAAAGGGGTTTAAGTCCAATCGAGAAAAGAAGTAAATGAAAAAGCAGCGCCCCCATCTATCGCGTAAGGCTAAGGTGCATCCGTTTTCTTGCTTGATCCGGCATGTATCTCAGATTGCTTTCAAGAAGGTTTCTCCATTTACTACCCAGGGGAGTCTTCAGTGTGAGCATTGGTACCTAGTCTCGTTATCGTAAGATACCTTTTTGTAAGAGGAAAGCCTGAGCCTCGCCTTCGAGATAAGATAGTTGCAATTTCTTTTACACAGCAGAACAGGCAGGGGCAGCTAACCGAGCAGTTGCAATTCCGGTGCTTTCCTACACCACTTATCTGGCAACTGGACCAGGACGAAGTCGACTAAACTAAAGGCCCAACTTACTCGGGGCGAGTAAAGGAAGAGAACTAGACCACTTAACTCAGGAGAAATCAAACTATTGGACTTAAAAGAAACTGCATCTGAGGACAGATTCCCCGTAACATTCGAATCTGAGGATGGGACCCTTAGTGGAAGGGGCCAACTAACCGTCTTTTGCAGCCCCTTCTTTCTCGCCAGTTGCATCAAGTTCTTAGCCATTATAGTCTCCGTTTTCATTCCATATGAGTGAGCGTTCATACGAGGGAAATTTCTTTGTTAGGCTGATCCTGGCTATTCTGCGCATGACGTCTCCTTTTCGCACTTATATACCCAAAGAGAAACTTATTTTATTCAATTTGAGCCTTCACCCAGATTCTAGGCCCTTTAAGTCAAGTCGTGGCCCACCTCTGACTCTCGATTCAATGCTTGGTGTGATAGAATTGTAGCTTCGAAAGCTAATAAATTTCATACCATTAGGATTAGGGTATGCCCCTCACTACGGATACCGAAAGAAAGAGACAATAGAAGAAGGTTAATTACGTACGAAAAAAGGTCCACTTCTTCGTCCCCGGATCAATGGGTTACTGCCTCCCTTCAGCGCTCCCGTTATCCTCGCTATCGCTTTTCGTAGCTTATCCTGTAGTCGCTCCTTTTGTCGCTTCCTTCGCTCTCGTGCTGGCTATAAGTATAAGCCCACCTAACTGGGCTACTCTCATTCACTCTCTCTCCCTGGATCAAGAGTTGGTAACATCTGCAACCGCCCTAAGCGTGAAAAGGCTACTAGGAAGGAGAGTGGCATCCTAAGACATATAGTTTTTATGCCCAAGTGGCGGTTTCCTTTCCCTATAAACTTGTTAAGTCCATTTGTACTCTCCCCACCATAACCATACTCAATTTCATGCCTTGTGTAAGGCAGAAGCTGGTTGGTTCTGGGGCCAATTAATTAGAAAGTGACAGTTACACCTTATGCCTCATTCTCCTAACTTAACTAATCACTGGATCAGACGATCGAGAAGTCTGCGAAAGGAAAAAAGAGTGAAGTGAGTGTGAGTATGAATTAGGAGGCAATCTATTAGGGTATAGGCCCGGAATTAAGCAAGCCTGAGTATTGTATTAGAAATACATTCTATTGAACTCCTTTACTTAAACTTAAGGCATGTATCTTTTTTTCTTTCCCCGTAAGCATGGGGACCCTCTTATTACAAGGGGAGAGGGAAGAGAGCTGTGTACTAGTATAAAGCAGAAAGAAGGCTTATTTTATTGGGAAGACTTCAAGCTATAAGTTGTCTGGTTGGATTGGAAGAATCGATCTAGTCTTTAGCTTATTCATGTGATGATAGTACAAGGTTCCTTTCTCCAGCCATGTATCTTTCCAGGACTAGTGCACAGGTCGATCCGGGGTCGGCTGTTAACGTTATGCCGCTCCGCACTCTCGCCTACCTAGGCATTCCGCCCAGGAAATCCACACCAAGACTCTAATTCAAGGGTACAATGCTAAAGCACAAAAGGCTCTTGGGAAAATTCACCTGAAGTTTCAGGTTGAAAAACTCAAGACAGAGGTCACTTGTTACGTCATTGATAACGAGAGTCTTCTCTTAGGGCGGCCATGGATCCATGACAACCGGATAGTACCGTCCACCCTTCATCAATGCCTCAAGTACGTAAACTAGAAACTTCCTCGTGTGGCTTACTTCTACTAATGTTCGGTTGGTTGCCCGAAGGGCTAGTTACTAACCCGAATGTAGCGACCTTGCTCTCTCTCCTCCTTCCCCTTCTTTAAAAAAGAGTTGTTATCCAATCCCTTCGCTTTTCGCCAGTCTCATGACCATACGTATGTCTCAGTGCCGCTATTGGTCCATCCGATCCATATTTGATTTTGTGGGAATCCCATCTATTAAGGGACACAAATTGTCGAAGACATAATGTCCGAGTCAGACTACTTTTCGATTTTGTAATGTAATAGAAGAGTCACAGTCCCTTCTCGACCAGACGAAGGAGATATGCTTTCCTTAGCTTGAGAATACCTCCTCTTGTTTTCGGTTGTGGCTACAGTAAAGGTTACAAGTGGAGTTGAAGGTGCGGCTAGCTATCTGACAGAGGCAGGCTTGACAGATTAATGAATGCAGGATTCTAAACCTATGTCATGCTGAATTTCAAAGTCGTTTTGAGGTCATCGATGGCATATTGCCTAAAAGCGTCAAAGACAGTGATATATTTCGGTGTCGATATCGGCTCTGTTCATCGACCCGACTCTGTTTATCTCCGACTAAACCTACTCTTTGTCCCGATCCGTTGGTAACTACACGGCTTATTTTTGTTAAAGAGAAAGTCAAACTTACAACTCTTCTTTGTCCTCTTCTCGTGCCCTTTCCTAAGGGCCACGTCCTTCACTCTACTTCTATTCGAACTCTGACACTTCTCACTGTGAAACTTCTATTTCACTCCCTCACCTCCGACATCCCCTAACTTTGACAAGGCAACAAACAAACAAGTAAGCTTTTAGCGATTCTTTGGCAAAGGCTACTAGCTCGCGGTAGAGCTGTCTTTATTGCTGGCTCTAAACCTACCTCCTTGACTACATCCAACTAATCGTCTGCCTGCCTTGACAGAAGAAGCAGTGCAGTAAGCGGTACTCCGTCAACAGTGCTGTCTACGGATCCTTCCCCGGATTCGGCTTAATATCAATAGTCTGAAAGCGTATGTCAGAGGTAGTTACAAGTGAGATATCGGAACTACTTCTTTTCCTTTCTCTCTCTGCTATCCCATCCACTGAACTGTCAGTATCGAGACAAGGTCGGAATGTTCGGTCTGACTTATAAAGTAAAAAGTTAGTAAATAGTGCAAAACTTCATCGAGAAGGAGATGCTGCTTGCCTTCCCGGAGTCCAATAGTCCGATACAGATCGATAAGACAAGTAGACGTCTCCTAAGCAGGTCCATACTGCCGGAGTAAAATGGAATAAGAGAATCCGTTTAACAGGTTTTGTCGACGACGATGAATGAATAAGGGAAACCCGGACTTGCCCAATATAACATCTCCTTTAATCTTATGGAGCTAATCGGAGCACCGAGAAGTCACTCACATCCGATTCAAAGCAACTGCTTGGCCGGCTTGCTATGCCGTAGGGGGAGGTCCCCTAGGGAGCACCTTAGCTAATAGAAGATGTTGTTCAAAATACACTAGTTTAAGGGGCATAGCCCACAGCATTCCTTCCTGTTCCATCTCCTTAGCCACCATCCCGTTCAGTATCCCTTCCTATCCCTCTTTCCCAGCTAGCACTTTATCTTAGACGTCTATCTCAATTCTTAAAAAAACCTCTCCTGTCCGGGCGAGTCTCTTTCAGACCCTTTATTCGTACATCTCTTTCTCGAATGGAAAGATACCAATCCTGTCATCGGGGATTAGCGAGTGGCAGAGCATTATCGCTCATTCATGCAAGAGATTGGGGTTCAGATTTCCTTAGCGAAATCATTAGTCTCGAGATCTGGTTGCCTTGAATTTGCTAAACGTTTCCTAATCCATCGGGTGTCTAAGGATATTAGTCCTGTCAACGTGAAGATGGTAAGAGCGGCCAACTAATCGGTTGGTTTGATGCCGTTGATGTTCAATCTTTTTTGCTTGCGCACGCCCTTTCGACAGCGCGGCGCTGGGTTTCGTACGTATTGTGCTAGAGACCTTAAAAGGTTAATAGTGACTTCTCGCCATCAACTAATTGCTTATTTACATAGCGTAGACTTATGACTTTCTTGGTTTGGTTGGCTTATTGGTCTTAATATAACCTGCTATCATTAGGGGATGGTCGGAGGTCTGAAAGGTTGGATTATAATATAACACTATCTTTACTATCTTGGGCAAAGATGAGAAGAGAGAGCCGTAGGGGTGATTCTTCACTTCCTGTGCGTCGAAGCAGGACGGATAGGATAAACTTTCAGACTAGAACTCAGGTCTCGTCACGACGAGCAGGTTCGATGGTTTTGAAGTCTCGTGACAGCTTCTGGCAACGATCGCGGCTTCTGTTCTGAACTACGTCAAGCCTGGGAAACTACCTCCCTTCTATACTATACTCGGAAGGAACTACCAAAACAAAAGATGTGCTGAAACTGCCTAGCCTGGCGCCTCCCCCACCTATTGATTTTGTCTCACTGTACGGGACCAGTCTACAAATATGGAGAAGCATAAGAATCCTTAGTCGATAGAGAGCCGTTAGCTAGCAGCCGAAGACGAAGGAAAAAACCAGTAAGTATGGAGATGAGTCTGCTAGACGCAGAGCTGGATCTTCTATATGCGGTAGTTCTTCCTTCCGAAAGGCCTTGTCTAGTCTAGTACAGAAGCGCGGGGGGTATAATACGAATATACTTTTTCGGTTTGAGCTGCCTAAAGCCTAGCCTTAGTGCCTTATCTACGAGACTTCTATTGACTATCCAGCCTCGACCTCATAGCAGGGCTGGAATTGGGCATTCTGAGAGAGCAGCGGCTGACAGCGGTAGACCTACGCATATAGAGTCCTCACCCTGCAAGGTAGAAGCAGTAGTGAAAGGGTCATCCAAAAACGGCTATGGCTGGGCTTTTTTGAAAGAGATGCCACACTTGGGAATAGAACAACTGCAGAGAAAGGTGAGTTCAGGGTGGTGAAGTGTTCTGTAGAGTCACTACGCTAGCACATAAGATCGACAAGAGAGTTTCTCTCTCTTCCCAGGGGGAGGAAAACTAGACTAGATGGATGGAATATTTAGGTTCAACCACAGTGTTACTATACCTAGACTCTATTTCTCTATTCTAGGCGTATGAGTGCAGTGTCAATCAGTTTCAGTTACTTTAGCACAACCCTTTTCCACTTGCTTTAAGTTTAAGCTCGATTCCCGTGTCGATGAGGGGCTATTCCCACTACGCGCTAACTATCAGAGCAGGAAAGAAATTGACTCTTTGTTTGCAATTCTTTCAAGTCAAGCCTGCCTATAGGCAATAGCCCAACCAATAGGAATTGATCGTCAGGAGCCTGACTCTTACTTTGTTTCAAGCATTCTGCTACCTTTCTTGAGAGAGCGGGTATGAGCAAACTCTAATGGTATCTACGCCTTATCCCGAAAATAGCAGTCTTCTGGGACTCGAGAATAAGAGAATCAACGCTAGCTTAAGATCTTTAAGATCTACTGGTTTGATACATCCAGGATAGGGATGGAACTTTCAGTCTTTCCTCTCACTTCTTAGAGTGAGTACATGCCTCAACTAGCGTTATGAGTGACTTACGTACCTATGGGTAGTACCCAATTTGTAACATTGATGCTGTTCTGCAATGCGTATGGACAACAAACAATAGTCCCAAGGATGCCTCTGGCCATCGTTCACTAGATTTGCTCTGGACAGTAATAAGAAACTTATTAGTGGCTGGTCTTATTGGTTCGAGAAAGCGGTGTGTCCTATGCTTTATCAGATCAGAAGTTTGGCCTTCCATTGCTTGTGGACGTCTGGCTTCTTCTTTGGAAGGTGGCGCATATTGCTATAGGTAACTATCTATGTCAACCAAAGGTACGTACTTACTCTTAGAAGCGAAAGGCTTTTACGCTCTCTTCATGAGTGGCTAGGCCAGGTTGCCTATGGACGGCACATACTGGCAAACCCGACCTTTAGATTAGATAGGTTGGTCTTCTCCTTTGACTTGAAGTCGGCTACTGATCGGTGGCCCCTCCTTGTCTTATTGTTGATGTTGACCTATCTCTTTGATCGATCTTTTGCCTCAGCTGTTGTTAATTCAGCACTGGACTGCAAGATCTTTCAAGTACCCATACCGGTTCTCTTTCTCTACAGTCAGCTTTGTTGCTGGACAGCTAATAGGTTAGGTACGTAAGTCACTAACCCGCAAGGCTTAGGACTTGGACTTGGCTAACTCCCTTTTAACTCCAGTCCTTTCTAACTCTTTTTCTTAATAGGACGGACTTTTGGATAGCCTTCCAGGTCGGTTCCCACACAATCCCTTGATTGAGAGGTATACGAGAGACCTCTGCTATGTTTCGTGGGATGAGAGTTGGCAGCCACCTTACCCACCTCTTCAATAAGAACATCGATAACATCGAATCCATTTCTATTCGAAAAAGAGGATTGAATCATACCTGGCTTTCGGAAATAGGCTTTTTGGTACTAGCTTGAGGAAGAGAAGGGATTCACTTTTTTATTTAATTAAGTAATTAAGTAATGGCTTGTGCGTCAGGAACTGAGAGATGCCATGCCACGACCTTTAGTCTTCCTGCTATCCCAAATAGCGGGGAAGGCTAGAAGGAGGGGATTGAGCCTAAAAAAGATGTCTTTTTCTTTTTCTTGATGATCCGCCGCTGTCAGCTACAGACCCAGAATAGGACCTAAACAATGAACTCTTCTCTTTGGAAACAATCAAACTCAAACCTTTATGAAGACGAGCATACGATGTGACGCTTAAGGCCCTCACTTCACGTCTTCTGACAGCGGTTAGAACGGCAATGACAGTCTGATTCCTATCGACTTGCCCAAAGTCTTCTCTTCGGGTTGCCAACTCCATTCCCATGGGCTTGATACTCCGAAACGTTGTTGGAACACGAAACACGGTTAGAGAAGAGGGAACGAATGCAGGAGAAGTTTCTCTTCTGGTGTTATGAAAAGAATGCCGAAACCTTAGGACGAGGCACCGTCAAAGTACATTTCCCATGGGGCTAGGGCTAACATATGCCAAACCAGAGCGAAGTAAGGAAGCAGGGACAGGGGCATCTCTGGGGTAAAGACGAGGTTCCAACCTTATCATCGCGTGGTAAGAGCTCTTAGTTTAATATCCCCGGGATAACCGGAATATCCGATGCTAGTGAAAGCAAGTTAAATAGAAGTGTATCAAGAGTATTAAAATAAAAGGAGGAAGCCAGGGAGCAGCACTAGTCTTTCTTGGTGTGATCGTATCTTCTGTTTTGCTTTCAAATAGGCTCTTTAAAGTCAGTTAATCAGACTAGGTCTTCTTTGCAATCATAGGCTCTGGGACAGATGACTTTACTTTCTGGTGAGTTCATTGCCGGTGTTACAGATAAAGTGAAATCATCCCCTGTTGTCAAAGTAAGCGGTGCTAGTTTTGTTACAGAAGGGCTTGAAAAATAAGATTCGGTACGTAAGTCACTAACCCGCAAGGCTTAGGACTTGGACTTGGCTAACTCCCTTTTAACTCCAGTCCTTTCTAACTCTTTTTCTTAATAGGACGGACTTTTGGATAGCCTTCCAGGTCGGTTCCCACACAATCCCTTGATTGAGAGGTATACGAGAGACCTCTGCTATGTTTCGTGGGATGAGAGTTGGCAGCCACCTTACCCACCTCTTCAATAAGAACATCGATAACATCGAATCCATTTCTATTCGAAAAAGAGGATTGAATCATACCTGGCTTTCGGAAATAGGCTTTTTGGTACTAGCTTGAGGAAGAGAAGGGATTCACTTTTTTATTTAATTAAGTAATTAAGTAATGGCTTGTGCGTCAGGAACTGAGAGATGCCATGCCACGACCTTTAGTCTTCCTGCTATCCCAAATAGCGGGGAAGGCTAGAAGGAGGGGATTGAGCCTAAAAAAGATGTCTTTTTCTTTTTCTTGATGATCCGCCGCTGTCAGCTACAGACCCAGAATAGGACCTAAACAATGAACTCTTCTCTTTGGAAACAATCAAACTCAAACCTTTATGAAGACGAGCATACGATGTGACGCTTAAGGCCCTCACTTCACGTCTTCTGACAGCGGTTAGAACGGCAATGACAGTCTGATTCCTATCGACTTGCCCAAAGTCTTCTCTTCGGGTTGCCAACTCCATTCCCATGGGCTTGATACTCCGAAACGTTGTTGGAACACGAAACACGGTTAGAGAAGAGGGAACGAATGCAGGAGAAGTTTCTCTTCTGGTGTTATGAAAAGAATGCCGAAACCTTAGGACGAGGCACCGTCAAAGTACATTTCCCATGGGGCTAGGGCTAACATATGCCAAACCAGAGCGAAGTAAGGAAGCAGGGACAGGGGCATCTCTGGGGTAAAGACGAGGTTCCAACCTTATCATCGCGTGGTAAGAGCTCTTAGTTTAATATCCCCGGGATAACCGGAATATCCGATGCTAGTGAAAGCAAGTTAAATAGAAGTGTATCAAGAGTATTAAAATAAAAGGAGGAAGCCAGGGAGCAGCACTAGTCTTTCTTGGTGTGATCGTATCTTCTGTTTTGCTTTCAAATAGGCTCTTTAAAGTCAGTTAATCAGACTAGGTCTTCTTTGCAATCATAGGCTCTGGGACAGATGACTTTACTTTCTGGTGAGTTCATTGCCGGTGTTACAGATAAAGTGAAATCATCCCCTGTTGTCAAAGTAAGCGGTGCTAGTTTTGTTACAGAAGGGCTTGAAAAATAAGATTCGGCTGTTAAAGAATCTGATGCGCAGATGTTTGAAGGACTAAGCACAGTTGGAGGAAGGGCTGCTAGAGAGGGGAACGATCCCTTCTTTGATTCGTTTTACACCGGCCTTAGAATTAAAAGGAAATTTCCCTCGCATTTTTTCCTAATAAATCAGCTTAGGCCAGACGCGCTCCAGCTCACTCGAAAAGACCATAGGGGGCTCTCTTTACTATAAGACATTTAGTTTCCCTTTAGACCGGGGAAGGCTAAACCCACTTTTTTATGGTACATCGGGAGCTATTACAGCGGAAATCATTCTATCTCTTTCTCTAGCTCCTAGGGAAGCTGAAAATCGGCTCTAGTTCTATTAATAGATAGTAGATTAGAGCCTCCCCTTTAGGGCGGATTCGCAAATGTGTGTTCTCGGGTTATGGATTTAACATAGTATAAATAGAGTATAAATAGATTCGGCAAGAGATCAAAGCGGCATAAGACTCTCTCGACCTGTTAATCGAATTCCAATTGAAAAAAGTGCATCTCATATAGCTGTAAAAGCTTACTTTTTCTTTTTCACTCGTACAGGACCAGGAGAATTTTCCACTTTTGCATTTTATATAGCTGTAAAAAGTCATAAAAGAACAATACCTTAGCGCCCTGACTTCGCACCCTCTCCCAAAGGTCGAGCCAGCTTTTCGCTCCCTCGCCTCCTTTGAGTGCTTGTTCTTGAGCTACCTCCGTTTGACTTCAGTCTTAGGAGTTTATTGGAAAACCTTTTCTTCATTTATCTCTGATTGTGTCCTCTTAGTAGGTCGATTCTCTATTCAGAATAGAATGTAGCCTTAAGGGTAAGCTTACCTAAGGGGTGCACATAGCCAAGCATAGTTGAAATAATCTCATGCCAAAGGTTACGACTATCCATATCCGGATCTCTCCTCTCGCAATCGCCTAGCTGCAATCGCTTGCTTGAAACCTCAATCTCAACCCTTTACCCAAATACTACTTCTTGTGGAAAAGAGTCCTATAACATCCTTATAGTAATCTTATCAAACGAGTAGTATTTTTCTCATTAGGGTATCCAGGTGGTGGACCAAAGCAGAGCTTTGGCCCTCGCTCGCGCTAATTCGGTTGATGTTCAGTGCTTGGGGGGGAGGGGAGTTAATACCCTGTACGTTAAAGGCCTATAAAGCCCCTTTTAGTAGTTCTTTTCTTTAGTAAAGTAGTTAACAATACCTCCCCCTTAAGTACTGGTTCCTAACCCGGGTTACTCCCCTAAAAGCCTTTCCTAACACGTTTGCTGCTTTTAAAGCCCTTAATTAACTCATAGCTACAATAGCTACAGGATCAGTACTGCCCTTACTCTATTTCCTATTCGGAAATAGCGGGCAGGATTAGCTGCATTATAACTCCCTTTTATCTTTCTCTTTCAACCTTGGCTTGGTCCCGCTAGTAGTAGTCTCATTCCCTGCTATCGGTAGTAGCATCAGTCTCTTTCCCTTTTTAGTGCACATGAAACGGAAACCCTTACAGAGACTACCCACACGGTGATCAAAACTCTTCCTTCTCTGCTTCGGCTGCCTACTCCCAGCCTTCCTGGAATCAGATTCACTGCAAAGGAAAGGAGATTTCTCACTGCTAGCAAGAATTATATAGTATAGACAACGCTACCTCCTCTTCCCCCCTCCCACTACTCCTATGTGGTAGGAGGATGTTTTTCCTATTGTTATCAGGGCTACACCAACCTACCTAACCTATTATTTAAAGCGATATAGTAATAGAACTGACTGAAAGGTGAGTTAAATCTAGCGCTTTTCGAGGACTAACCTCGAACATTATTCAATTATAGAGTGATTAGCTTCCCCAACAAACCTCACTCTATAGTCCAAACCCAACATAATATTGTTACTTCCAAAGCATCTTCTTTGCACTCAGCTTCATTCTGTATTAAATTCCAAACCGTAGATAGTACTCTTCCGGCATCAAGCTCAAATATATTGATTGGCTCCCCTAAATTTCTATTAGAAAAGTTAACAACAATATAAGGTAAGTGTGCTGGTAAGCCTGAATTCATGCATCCAGTATATACTCCGTTAATATCATCAAAATTATCATCATATATACAAATTTCCGCTTTCCTAATGTAGGGTTCATCATCTCTTATATTATCATCAGTGAGATAAACTACTCGGAAAACAGGACATAATAGTTTCACTAAATGAAGTTTTTCCTCACTGGAAAGCACTTGTTGACCAAATAAATATATATAGGAGTAGTTTGAGTTTGTAGCTGTACCGTTTACCATGTTGTTTGCTATAAATAGCACTACAATATACAATTCTCCAAGATCTTCTTGCGTGTACGCCTCAGGCTGACCACCAGTACGTCAGAAATACTCCACAAATCGTGCACCTAACGTTAGGTCTTCCCCATCAAAAGCGCTTGTAAATGTAAATGTTTGGTCAAAAGAGCTTTTTGTATAAGAATAAGAAGACATTAATCTAAAACAGATATTAAAATGTGGTAATCCTCTACCCTCGAACATAGAAGTGCTAATAAAGACTTTTCTCTCCCAAGTAGAAAATCAAAATACTTATTAGATAAAGGCAAGAGGGCGACAAAGTGGACCTTTACACGAAGCTTAAAGTTGATTCTATGACGCTTTCAAGCCCACAAAGGCGAACGAAATGACGTAATATAGAATAGA